TTGTTAGTAGAGTTCCAACGAAAACCACCCGATTGAAGGTAATGTCAGAATTTTATATTTCTAGATCCAATTTCTTCATCTATTCACTTGATCTTTTTTCTATCCATCTTATATCAATAAAATAGATTTTCGTCATTATAAAGCATGGGATTCTATGGGAGCAATAAAAAATAGGTATGAATAGAACAAAACAAGAGAAGTGAGAATAATAGATAAAAAGTTATACAAAGCTATATACGAGTCACCCCCACACTCTTTTTTTTTTTTTTTTATTAATTGAATTTCGTTTTATTTTTATTGATTTTTATTAAGGCGAAGTTCCGTAAAAACCTCCGCCTTCTTTGAAATATCATGAACAGTTCCTGTAGGTTGAGCACCCTTTTCAAGGAAATATAGAATAGCAGGAACATTTGAATAAGTTTGATTCTTTATCGGATCATAAAAACCCACTTTCTGAAGATCTCTTCCTTCTCTTCGTGATCGAACATCAATTGCAACGATTCGATAGACGGCTCATTGGGATAGATGTAGATGAACAATACCCCCCCTAGAAACGTATAAGAGGTTTTCTCCTCGTACGGCTCGAGAAAAAAAATGATTCGAAGTTATGTCTAAGTATAGAATGCTAATGGCAAATAGATCCATAAAATCATCAAACCAATTAGACTATTATTTAAGTCCTTGTTTTTTCTTCTTTCCCGAAAAAGAAAAAATCATTCGTACTCATAACTCAAGTTGGATAACTCTCAAATAGCTCAAAGAAAACCCTTAGGCATTTCGTTTATTGAGTGGTCTCTAACCCCCCCTTTTTTGTCTCGTTTAGAATCTATTTGGATTCTTCATTCTGATCTAGTTGTTGAGACAATTGAAAACGGTATTTCCTTGTTCCAGGATCCTTTATCTTTATCTTTACTTTGAATCATTGGGTTTAGACATTACTTCGGTGATCCTTAATCGTTTCAAAATGGCAGCAACATACCCCTTTTGTGATTTCTTTCTATCAAAGAATCATAGAACGATTGATTCCCGCGTGCTACACTTTTGATCGAAAGAGTTTTACCAATTCCAACAAATTTTCCTTTTGGATTTGAAACTTGCTCGAATTGGATACTCTCAATTTCTATATCGAAGATATACTTACGAAGTTATTCCAACTTATTGATTCGCACTAACCCTAGATCCTTGCCCCTGAGAAATGAATCAATACTTTCTACTCGAGCTCCATCATGTACTATTTACATTACAACCCAACAAAAAAATGGGGGTTTTAGTGGAACAGAACAAAGGATGTCGAGCCAAGAGCACTTTCATTCCTATACAATATAAAATGGTGGATGTAAGAGTCCACAGCGGATCATGTCCTTCAAGTCGCACGTTGCTTTCTACCACATCGTTTCAAACGAAGTTTTACCATAACATTTCTCTAGTTTTGAACCGGTATGTAATTGATTCAATTATGGAATCGTGAGTAGTCATTGGTTCAGTCGGTACATAATAATCGATACTTTTTCCTTCTATATGGATGGGTAGATGTTTTTCTGAAGAAGTCTCGGCAAGAATTCAACTTAATCCCATATTTTATTGTATGAATGCAACATCTTTTTTTTTTTTTATAAATAACACAAATATAAATAACACGAATAAATGGGTTCTTTTTGAATCTTCATCTTTGAGTAACTCGATAGGATAGATTCACCAACCTCACACTTATTCGAGTACCAAGGACTCATAAGAAATCATTAAAAATATTTAATTGAAAAAATTTCCTACTTCGACATCATTATTTGAATAATGTTTTACAGTAAGTACCGCATTTGATTTTGATCATCAGAAGATAGATAAATCCATGTTTCTTTTCAAATTGAACCATCATCAATGATTTAAAGCAGATAGATAGATCAAAAAAATCCAATTTATTTCTTTTTTTGTGGAGTGAATAAAAAAGAAAAGACTGATATGTAAGGGAAGATTTAGGTCGTTATTCTTTCATCTGATTGATAAAATCAGAATCGAAAGAATAGGAGATTTCCATATCTATCAGATAAACCGAACAATTGTCACTGGAAGTAATTCAATTATAGATACTCTATGTTAAATATTTAACATTAAGAAATCACAAATCTTTTTCACAAAAATCGAAACACCGTTGTCACTGAAATAGAACGATAACAATACATACATATAAACATTTCCTCATTTTCTACATATTTGACTTGAGGTTCAGTAATTTTTCTGTAATCTTTCCATAAAGTAAAAGTAAAGTGAATAGAATGTATGAATAACCCCCCACCTCAATTGTTACCAATTGTTACATAGATTTACAATTATTTTCATTAGAGCCAAAGACGAAATGCCTAAAAATAAGAAAATACATCTTTTACATATGGAATTTACTTGATCGTTTGTTAATGAGATTCGGATAGACATAGATATTCAAATTGATACCTTACATTGCTCTTTAAGCCCTATCTACTCCCCGAATTCTATGGGGATGATGAATATGAATCATAAATAAAAAAAGGATCCTCTTTTACGGGATGCTAGACGAGATAGTCTAGGTACAAAGCCAAAGAGGTCCAGATTAAGTCGTTGTTACTATTTTTTTTATTTTACCCTAAACCAGTCTTAAGTTATAACTTAATCCCCTTGATTGAATTCAATTAGTACCAAGAAACTCTTCTTGTTTAGACTTCAAGAAATCCGCAGAGAATTAATAATTGGGATTGGGTTACCTAAGGGGAATACGAAATAGGGAATATAGAGGTTTTTCTTTCGTATTTCGATTTAGAGTGCATCATTGAAAATGAAAATAGATATGGCACGTAAGGTTTTTCTAAATAATTAACTTCAATATCAATATGAAGGGGATATGAAGGGGATGAGCATACGATGAAAGGCCCATCCGACTTTTTTTTTTTGAATTCAAACTCTTGTGATCTATGTTCCCATCTTACCTGGATCACAAATAGATTCAGTTCCATCCGCGTGTCATTTGAACTCAATTCAGTTTGTGAAAAAGATATGATTCAGAGAAGAATCATTAAAAATTAGAAACAAGAATCATATTCTATCCAATATTACACTCTTAAACAAAAAACAAAAAGGTTGTTCAAAAAAGCAATCTTTATTTATTCTGATATAATGGGTATGCTTATGCTCTGGGACGGAAGGATTCGAACCTCCGAATAGCGGGACCAAAACCCGTTGCCTTACCACTTGGCCACGCCCCATTTAGATTTTGATTCTGCACTAATAAACACTAATATTGGTATTGGTTGTTCGTCAATTCCGGTCCAAATATCTATGTAAGAGGTTAGATTGTTGATAGGATTTTGACGCGTGTAGATATAGAATTAAACTTAATTTATTGATCATTACATATAATTTAATTAAGATATAAGATATTGTATGAAAGTATGATTTCTTAAATTCTCTTTTGAGAATTGAAGTATTTTTGATTGGGTGAGTTCAAAGAAAAAGAAGTATTTTTTGGTCTACTTTACTTTCTTTATTTTTACCTTATATCAATAACTCAATCAAAATGCAATTATCTCCAAGAACAAAATCTTTGTTATGCTTAATATCTTTAGTTTGATCGGTATCTGTCTTAATTCTGCCCTTTATTCGAGTAGTTTTTTCTTCGTCAAATTACCCGAGGCCTATGCTTTTTTAAATCCAATTGTAGATGTTATGCCAGTCATACCTGTGCTCTTTTTTCTCTTAGCCTTTGTTTGGCAAGCTGCTGTAAGTTTTCGATAAGATCTTTAATACTGTCCTAGAAAAATTCATGATTTATTCGAGAAAAAAAAATTCTAACAATTGATAAGATCGGATAAGTCTTACAGTATTAACCCTCGATTCAAACATTGAAATTCTTGGATAGCCGCGATAAATCTGGATCACCCCATTTCCTCATTCTGACCCTTTTTCTTGTCCAGTGAAAGACCCTATTAGGTTCCCCCACAATATCGAATTGTGGGTATTAAAGAAGATTTTTGTAATGATTTTATTACAAATGAATTTCTGAAAATTTTCTAGAAACCACTTCGTTTCTTGGTGTCAAAATAGGATATGTGGTATAAAAATGGAGAATCTATTCTCTTTTTTTTTTTCCAAAAAAATATCTTGGAGATTGTGTAATGCTTACTCTCAAACTCTTCGTTTACACAGTAGTGATATTCTTTGTTTCTCTCTTCATCTTCGGATTCCTATCTAATGATCCAGGACGTAATCCTGGACGTGAAGAATAAAAAATAGGATAAGGGTTTTCGTTTTCCTTGCTCGATTTTAAAATTTTCTTGGGATTTTATCTATTCCACACCTTTAACTATCAAAAAGAAAAAATAAAAAGGGTTTGATAAAATTGAAAGATAAAAAAAAAATATCAAGTCATCAACGGAAACGGAAAGAGAGGGATTCGAACCCTCGGTACAAAAAACTCGTACAACGGATTAGCAATCCGACGCTTTAGTCCACTCAGCCATCTCTCCCAATTGAAAAAGGATAATTACTATGTTACATTACACATAAAGTAGGGACTGAAAAAAGTCCTTCTTTATCTCTTCTCTATTTATATTTATTATTATATAGATATATATAACTTTTATCAGCAATTCCAAATTTAGATAAAGTAAGGGCTTGAAAGAAATATTTCCAATATAAAAATAAAGAATATCTCTTTTGATTTCGTCCGAAAGGACCCTTTTTTATTCCCACGGCCTGGCGGGGTCAGTACCCAGCCGGGCCTTTTTTTGTTCCAATGAATCATAGATAAAATAATTTATCTGATTTGAAAACAAAAATAAAAAATACGTGTTATTGAATATTGAAGCAACAACAATAAGAAGAGGGGCTATTTCCATTCCTATGATATAGAATCGAAGTGTCATTTCTTATTATTTCTTTCTTCTCTTTTTTTTTTTTTTTTTACTGGCCCTCTTTTTTGAGAAAATCTTTTCTTTGCTTGAAAGAATAAGAATGGGGAAGTTGAAAAAAAAAGT